AGTAAGATGCCTGATTAAAGGGTTATTTTGATGTAATAAATTAAGTGAATTCACTCTTACTAAAACCTATAAATTTTAGAATCAAACTAAACCTAAAGAAATCAAAATTCTTCATGCATCTTACATTTACTTATAAAAAGATAAGCTAAACAAAGCTAATGGGTTCATACCCCATTTATGAATATAAATTTCTCTTTTTAATAAAAATAAATTTAACAAAAATAAGCCTTTTATCAGTAGTAATAATAACCACTGTAACAATCTTATCCTCTAATAACATCCTATTTTCATGAATGATATTAGAAATAAACATAATTTCATTTATGCCAATTTTAACAAAAAGAAAAAAAATAAATGAACAATCAATAAAATACTTTATTATTCAAAGATCATCTTCATCAATTATATTAATATCAATTTTAATAAATTCAATAATTGAATACCCACTCAATTTAAGAATTATATTAATTTCAAGAATATTAATAAAAATTGGAATAATACCCTTCCACACATGATTAATCCCATTAATACAATCGATAACATGAGAAAATTGTATTATTATGTCAACATGACAAAAAATTAGACCCACAATTTTAATAACACAAATAATCAACATAAAACAAATGATTATCCCAATATGTATTTCATTAATAATTGCACCCATATCAGCTATAAATCAATCATCATTAAAAAAAATTATAGCATATTCATCAATTTCAAATTCACCATGAATAATCTCATCCTTAATGTACTCTAAACAACAATTTATAATATTCATAATAATCTATTCAACCTTAACCTTAATAACCATAAAGAAAATAAAAGAACATAAACTAATATTCATTAACCAAATTAGAATAGAAAAAGACAAACCAAAGTTAAGAATAATGATTCTGATATTATCAATTAGAGGGATACCCCCCCTTGTAGGATTTACCCCAAAATGACTGATTCTACAATCTAATTTATTATATTCTGTTACATTATCAATTTCAATAATTTTGTCATCAATAATTTCAACATTTGTGTACATAAAAATAATATCAAACTTTATAATAAATTCTTCAACAAAAAAGAAAACAAAAAAAAGAAAAATAAAGAAAGACAACTCTATTATTTTTAACATCCTTGGTCTGCCAATAATAATAATAGTATTAAGAGTAGGCTAAGGATTTAAGTTAAAAAAACTATTAACCTTCAAAGTTAAAAATATATAGAATAATTTATAAGCCTTAGCTGAATAATAGCACCATTAATTTTGCAAATTAAGATCATAATTGAATATAAAGCCTAAATTAACGAGAAGCATAAAGCCATAAATAAATTTACAATTTATTACCTATAATCAGACACCTCGTTAATGAAAAAATGGCTATTTTCAACCAATCATAAGGATATTGGATCCTTATATTTCATTATTGGTATATGATCAGGAATAATGGGAATATTTTTAAGAATAATTATTCGAATAGAATTATCTCAACCTGGATCAATAATCAAAAATGATCAAATCTATAATGTAGTAGTAACATCACACGCATTTATTATAATTTTTTTTATAATTATACCTATTATAATTGGAGGTTTTGGAAATTGATTAGTACCCCTAATAATTGGAGCCCCAGATATAGCATTCCCACGAATAAATAATATAAGATTTTGATTATTACCCATATCAATTTCAATATTAATTTCAAGATCAATAGCAGGTAATGGTTCAGGAACTGGTTGAACGGTGTATCCGCCGTTATCAGGGCAAACCGCCCACTCAGGTCCATCAGTGGATCTAACAATTTTCTCATTACATATTGCAGGAGTTAGATCAATCTTAGGAGCAATTAATTTTATTTCAACAATTATAAATATACGATCAAATGAAATATCAATAGAAAAACTCCCCTTATTCTGTTGATCAGTGTTAATTACAGCAATTCTCCTACTAGTATCTTTACCAGTTTTAGCAGGAGCCATTACAATACTATTAATAGATCGAAACTTCAATACATCATTTTTTGACCCCTCAGGAGGAGGGGACCCTATCCTTTACCAACACTTATTCTGGTTTTTTGGTCACCCAGAAGTTTATATTCTTATCCTACCAGGATTCGGGTTAATTTCACATATCATTATAAATGAAACAGGAAAATCTATCTCATTTGGTCAACTGGGAATAATTTATGCAATAATTTCAATTGGAGTGATAGGATTTATCGTATGAGCTCACCATATGTTTACTGTTGGTATAGACATTGATACACGAGCATACTTTACATCAGCAACTATAATTATTGCAGTACCAACTGGTATTAAAATTTTTAGATGAATTGCAACAATACAGGGATTAACTACAAAAATATCTCCTCAAATAATTTGAGCAGCTGGATTTGTATTCTTATTTACAGTAGGAGGACTGACTGGAATTATTTTAGCAAACTCATCTATTGATACAATTATTCATGACACCTACTATGTAGTAGCACACTTCCACTATGTATTATCAATAGGGGCTGTATTCGCCATTATAGCAAGAACCATTCAATGATTTCCCCTTATAACAGGAATATCAATAAACAAAAAATGATTAAAAACACAATTTTCAATAATATTTATTGGGGTTAACATTACATTCTTTCCTCAACACTTCCTAGGACTTGCTGGAATACCTCGACGATATTCAGACTATCCTGATACTTTCATAATATGAAATTCAATTTCATCAATAGGATCAATTATTTCAATAATAAGAATTGCAATATTTATATTCATTATATGAGAGGCATTCATATTTAAGCGAATTCCAATTTTTAAAAAAAATTCACCCTCATCAATTGAATGGGTTATAAACACCCCCCCACCAGAACACTCCTTTAATGAAATGCCAATCCTAACCAAATAAAGTCTAAGAGTGGCAGAATAGTGTCATGAACTTAAAATTCATTCATAAATAAAATTTCCTTAGAAATATCCTCATGAATGAAAATAAACCTTATTAACAGAGCAAGACCAATAATAGAACAATTAACTATTTTACATGAATACTCAATAATATTCATTGTATCAATTTCTTCAATTGTTATATTTACTATAATAAATACATCAATTATAAGATTGTCAAATCGAAACCTAACAGAGAATCAACCAATTGAACTAGCATGAACTATTATGCCAGCAATTGTATTAATTTTTATCGCACTTCCGTCACTTAAAACACTATATTTAATAGAAGAAATAATTAACCCGACAATTACAATTAAAGCAATAGGACATCAATGATATTGAACATATGAATATTCAGATAAAAAAAAAATAGAAATAGAGTCATACATAGCAAAAGAAAATTCAAAAAATGAAATTCGTCTTATTGACACAGACAACCGACTAATTATGCCATTTTTAACCCAAATCCGAATAATTATTTCATCATCAGATGTAATTCACTCATGAACTATCCCATCAATTGGAGTAAAAATAGATGCAATCCCTGGACGACTAAATCAAGTGCCACTATCCATTAAAAAACCAGGAATATTCTTTGGTCAATGTTCAGAAATCTGTGGAACAAATCACAGATTTATGCCAATTTCAATTGAAAGAATTAAAATAAATAAATTCATTGAATGAATAAAAAAAAATTCATTAAGTGACTGAAAAGAAAGTAATGGTCTCTTAAACCAAAATATAGTAAAATCGAATACTCTTAATGAAAAGAAATTAGTTAAAAAATAACATTTAAATGTCAAATAAAAATTACTAAAAATAAGTATTTCTTGATCCCACAAATATCACCAATTATATGAACATTTATTATTATAATAACCACATGTGCTATTATTCAAATAAATTCTTTTACATTCTTCGACTTTGAAAAAATTAAATCAAAAAAAATTTTTAAAGGAAAAAAAGAATTAAAATGAAAATGATAACAAGCTTATTCTCATCATTTGACCCAGCATCATCAATTTTACAAATAAACTGAATAATAATAATAAGATCAACAATCATTATACCAATAAATTTTTGAATAAAAAAATCACGATGAAATTTTATTAAAAAAAAATTAGAAATAAAACTAATAAGTGAATTTAGAGTAACAACCCACCACAAAGAAATAATAATTTTGTCAATAAGAATATTTATAATTATTATAACAAACAACATCATAGGTCTATTTCCATATAACTTTACATCAACAAGTCACATTGCTATGTCAACATCAATAGCAATACCAATATGAATCATAATAATAATCTACGGATGAACTAAATTTACAAACAAAATGTTTATTCACCTCTTACCAACAGGAACACCTTACGCTATTGTACCCATAATAGTAATCATTGAAACAATCGGAAATGTAATTCGACCAATTTCACTATCAGTTCGACTAACAGCAAATATGATTGCAGGACATTTACTAATAACTTTATTAGGAAATATAAATGAAATATCAATTTTAATTGCAACCTTACCTATACAAATTGTACTAATAATATTTGAATCAGCAATTTCAATAATTCAGGCTTACGTATTTTCAACCTTAATTACACTCTATTCTAGAGATATTCCATATGAAAAAAAATCACCCATTTCATCTTGTTACAAAAAGACCTTGACCTATTCTTTCATCAATTAATATCATAACAATACTTATTGGTATAGTTATATGAAACACTAAGAAAGAAATAAATATTCTAATTATAGGAATTATTATAACATCCTTATGTTCTATTGCATGATGACGAGACGTTACGCGAGAATCTACATTTCAAGGAAATCACACAATTAAAGTAAAAAAAGGAATTAAAATAGGAATAATTCTATTTATTGTATCAGAAATTATATTTTTCGTATCATTTTTCTGAAGATTTTTCCACTCCAGTTTATCCCCATCAATTGAAATCGGAATAAATTGACCCCCAAAATCAATTAAATCATTTGACCCTATAGAAATCCCACTATTAAATACCATTATTTTAGTATCATCAGGAGCAACTATTACATGAGCACATCAAAGATTAATTTTAAATAAATATAAAAAATCCAATAAAACAATAATCTTAACTATTATGTTAGGAATTTATTTTACAATCTTACAAAAATGAGAATATTCACAATCAAGATTCACTATTGCAGACTCAGTATACGGATCAACGTTCTTTATAGCAACAGGATTTCACGGCTTACATGTAATTATTGGAACAACATTTTTATTAGTTTCACTAATACGAAATATAAAATTACATTTCTCAAAAAATAACCATCTAGGATTCGAAATAGCAGCATGATACTGACACTTCGTAGATGTAGTTTGATTATTTCTTTACCTATCAATTTATTGATGAGGTAAATAAATTCTTTTAGTATAAAAAGTATAATTGACTTCCAATCAAAAGGTTAAAATATTAAGAGAATAATAAAAATCATAGCATCATTTATAGTAATAATAACAATAACAACAATGGTATTCTCATTAACAATAATTATATCTAAAAAAAGAAAAATAAGACGTGAAAAAAATTCACCATTTGAATGTGGATTCTCACCCATATCATCAGCACGAAAACCTTTTTCATCTCATTTTTTCCTAATCGGAACAATTTTTTTAATCTTCGATATTGAAATCTCAATTATTTTACCAATAACATCAACAAAATTGTCAAACATAAAAGAATGATTTACATCTAGAACTATTACAATTATTATCTTAATTATAGGACTAATTCTAGAATGAAAAAATAACATATTAGAGTGAACAAAATAGAAGGAGTATAGTTAATTATAACACTTTCATTGCAAGAAAGAAGTATTGAAAATCAATTTCTCTTAAAGTAAAGAAGTAAAATACAATTAATTTCGACTTAAAATTAGGGAAAATCCCCTTACTTAAATTAATTGAAGCTAAAATAGAAGCAATCCACTGTTAATGGAAAAAATGGAATTTACCCAATTAAAAGGATAAATAAAAAAGAAGCCGCTAACTATCTTTTAAGTATTAAATTACTTTATCCTTAAATTTATGTAGTTTAAAAAAAACATTATATTTTCAATATAAAAACAAAAATTCTTTCATAAATAAATATTTAGAAATAAAAACTATCTTGATATTTTCAGTATCATACTTTTAAAATTAAGCTACCTAAATTAAATTAAATAAAATAAATAAAAAAAAAAAATAAAAAAAAAGAAATTAAATAAACAAAAAATCTATTCAAAGAAAAGTTTCTAACCAAAAAACCTAAGTAATCTAAAACACCGACTAAACCTCCAGAAACAGAATACTCCAATCAGCCTAAATCCAACAAATTATAACTAAATATTCTAAATTTAAAAAAACGAGATAAATAAAAAAAAGAAGAAAAATAATTCAAAAATCATATAGAACTAAAAAAATAAAAAAAAAAAAAATCACAAAAAAAAAATAAATTATTAAAAAAACCAAAAAAAAAAAAAACAATAAAAAAAAAAATAAATAAAGGAATCAACTTTATAAAAAAATCAACAATAAAAATAAAATCTCTAAATAATCAAAAAATAAGAGAACCCACAGATAGAGAAAAAAAAAACAAAAAAAAAAGAGACAAATTTATATAAAAACAATATCGAAAACAAATATAAGGAAAAAAAAAAGAACTAGAAAAAAAAAGATAATAAAACAAACGAAATCTATAAAAAACAGTTAAACAAACAGTAAGGCAAAAGAAAAAAAAAATAAAATATCTCAACTCTCTTAAAATAATTAACTCCAAAATAAAATCCCTAGAATAAAAACCAGAAAAAAATGGAAAACCACATAGACATAAAAGAGAAATAAAAAAACAAGAAGAAACATAAGGACATTGAACTAAAAGACCCCCTATAAACCGAATATCTTGATTACCAAAAAAACAATGAATAAAAAATCCAGAACAAAGAAACAACAAAGACTTAAAGATAGCATGAATTAAAAGATGAATAAAGCAAAGAGTCAAAGACCCAAAAGAAAGAACAAAAAATATAAACCCTAACTGTCTCAAAGTAGAAAAGGCAATAATACGCTTTAAATCATTTTCAACACAAGCACTAAAACCAGAAATAAACATAGTAATTAAAGAAATATATATTAAAAAATAAGTATCAAAATAAAAAATAAAATGATTAAAACGAATAATTAAATAAACACCAGAAGTTACTAAAGTAGAAGAATGAACAAGAGAGGAAACGGGAGTAGGAGCAGCCATAGCCGAAGGAAGCCAAAAACAAAAAGGAAATTGAGCACTCCTAGTAAAAGACGCAAACAAAATTAAATAAATAACATTAATAAAATCTAAATCAAAAAAATCTAAATAAAAAATAAAATGCCAAGAACCAAAATTAATAAATAAACCAACAGAAAGAATCAAAAATACATCACCAATACGATTTATAAAAACAGTTAACAATCCAGAAGATAAAGAAATTATATTTTGATAATAAATAATTAAACAAAAAGAAACTAATCCAAGACCATCTCAACCTAAGAGTAAACACAATAAATCAGGTATCAAAATAAACAAAACTATTCTTAAAATAAAAAAAAAAACCAAATAAAAAAAACGAACCAAATTTAAATCACCCCTCATATAACCAATTCTATAAAAAAGGACAGAACCAGAAATTAAAAAAACAAAAGACATAAAAATTAATGAAACTCAATCAAATAAAAAAATTAAAGTAAATGAACAACTGTTTATTCTAAAAATCAACCACTCAAAAAAAAAAACTAAGTCATACTCATAAAAATAAATTCTAAAAAAAAAAAAAAAAAAAAAAAAAAAAAAAAAAAAAAAAACATTTAAACAGAAAATCACAGCCCAACCTCGTAAAGATCTTTGATTCCACAAATCAAAATTTTTTTTAAACTAAATGAGCAAAAAAAAGAAATATATATCAAATATTATAAAAAAAACAGGATATAAATGCAAAATTAAAATATAATATTCACGAACATAACAAGAAGAACAAAACCTTAATAAACTAGATCAAGACCCATGTTGGGTTAAGAAAAAAACAGTAATTCTATAACAAGCAGAAAAAAAAAAAATAAATAATAGAAAAAAAAAAGAAAATGAAGATCAAGAAATTAAACCAAACATAATAGAAATTTCAGAAAATAAATTAATTCTAGGAGGACAAGATATATTTAAAATACAAAAAATAAATCAAAATAAAGTTATAGAAGGAATAAAATTAATTATACCCTTAATTAAAAAAAATCTTCGTCTACCTAAGCGATCATATAAAACTCCTACAAGAAAAAACAAACCAGAAGAAACAAATCCATGACCCAATATAAAAACTAAGGAACCCAGCACCCCTCAAGAAGAGAGAGTAAACAATCCACAAATTACCATTCCTATATGACAAACTGAAGAATAGGCAATAAGTATTTTTAAATCTCTTTGAATTAAACAAAATAAACTAATTAACAAACAACCAAAAATTCTAATACTAAAAAATAAATAACCATAATTAATAATAAAATAATAAATAAAAGATATTCTTCGAATAAATCCGTAACCACCTAATTTTAAAAGTACACCAGCCAAGACCATCGAACCTATTACAGGTGCCTCCACATGTGCCCTAGGTAATCATAAATGAAACCCAAATAAAGGAAACTTAATCATAAAAGAAAATAAAATAAAAAATATAAGAAAATTATCAATTAACTTGAAATCAAAGAAAAAAAAAAAACCACCATAAAAATTTATAATAAACAAAATAACTAATAAAAAAGGAAAGGAAGCAAATAAAGTATAAAAAATTAAATAAAAACCAGCCATTAAACGTTCAGGTTGATATCCTCAACCAAAAATAATTAAAAATACGGGAATTAATCTACCCTCAAAAAAAAAATAAAAAAAAAAAAAATCTAATACTAAAAAAACAATAAATAATATTAAAACTAAAAAATTTATACACAAAAGAAAAAAAATATTATTGCAGTTATTGAAATAAATAACTACAGAATAAATTATCAAAATACATACTCAAACTCTTAAATTAATAAATAAAAATGAAACTTTATCTAAACCAAAAAAATAAGATACATGTCTAAACTTTTCTAAATCAACATTACAATAGTAAAAAAAAAAAAAAAAAAAAAAAAAAAAAAGTCTAAAAACAAATATAAAAAAATTATTTAAAAAACAAAAAAGGATCAGAAAAAATAAATAAAAAATTATTCCTAACATAAAGTTAATCTATCTAAATAATCTGATGAACCCCTTCGAACAAGAAAAACAACTAAGGAAAGACCGAGAACCCCATCACAAACACCAAGAACTAAGTAAATAATTACAAAAAAATAATCAAAAAAAAAAAAATCAAAATAAAAATAAATAAAAGAAAATAAAGATAATAAAAAAAATTCTAAGCTAATCAAAGATATAAGAAAATGCTTTCGAACAAATAAGAGTCTAACTAATCCTGAAAAAAAAATAAATAAACTTAAAATCATATGTTTTAATAGTTTAAAAAAAACAATGGTCTTGTAAACCAAAATTAGAAATTCTTTAAAACAAATCAGTAAAGAAGAAAATCATCTCTAGTCTCCAAAACTAGTATTTTTTTTAAAATACTTACTGAATTTTATCAAATACAATATTACTAATTGCATTTATAACAACTACTATAAAACACCCAATCTCATTGGGTTCAACACTAATTATTCAAACCATTTTAATATGTGTGATAATTGCAAAAATTTCTAGAACAACATGATATTCATATATTTTATTTATTACAATAATTGGGGGATTAATAGTCATATTTATATATATAGCAAGAATCGCATCAAACGAAAAATTTAAAACAAATTTAAGATTAGTAATTATTATTTCAATCCTCATAATGATAAATTTTAAAGAAAACACCTTGGAAAATACTCTAAATATAAATGAATTAAAAATTAACTTAACGGAAAAAGAAGAAATAAAATCTACATCAAAATTCTTTAACTTTAATAAAATAAATATTACAATCATAATTATAATAATACTACTAATGTCAATAGTAGTAATCACGTCAATTTCAAGAAACTTTGAAGGACCTTTAAAAAAAACATATGTTTAAACCAAAACGTAAAGCAACACCTATTAATAACTTTATTATTGACTTACCACTACCCTCAAATATTTCAACTTGATGAAATTTTGGATCATTATTAGGTATATGTTTAATAATCCAAATTATTTCAGGACTATTTTTAACTATACATTATACACCAAATATTAATTATGCTTTCAACAGAGTTGTTCATATTACACGAAATGTAAATTACGGTTGGATAATGCGAAATATTCATGCAAACGGAGCATCAATATTTTTTATTATAATTTACTTACACGTAGGACGCGCCATTTATTATGGATCATTTAAATTAAAAAAAACATGAATCTCAGGAACATTAATTTTATTTGCTCTAATAGCTACTGCATTCTTAGGATATGTTTTACCATGAGGACAAATATCATTCTGGGGGGCAACAGTAATTACAAATTTAATTTCAGCAATTCCATACATAGGAGACATAATTGTAAAATGACTCTGGGGGGGATTCGCAGTAGATAATCCAACATTAAATCGATTTTTTACATTCCACTTTATTTTACCCTTCATTGTAGCAGTAATAGTATTAACACACCTAATCTTCTTACACGAAACGGGCTCATCTAATCCAATTGGGTTAAAGAATAATATTGACAAAATCCCATTCCACCCATACTTTACTATCAAGGACATTCTCGGGATAGTAATAGTAATCACAATTTTTACAACATTAATTAATATAAGACCTTTTATATTAACAGATCCAGAAAACTTTACACCAGCAAACCCGATAGTTACACCAGTTCACATTCAACCAGAATGATATTTCTTATTTGCATATGCAATTTTACGATCAATCCCCAGAAAATTAGGGGGGGTAATCGCACTCGTTATATCAATTTTAATTTTATTAACCTTACCATTTTCAATAAAAAATAAATTTCAAAGAACAAAATTTTACCCACTAAATAAATCATTATTCTGAATATTAATTAATTCTTTCATTTTACTCACATGAATCGGAGCTCGCCCAGTAGAAGAACCTTATATTTTGACAGGACAAGTTCTCACAATTATCTACTTTTCAATATTCTTAATTATACCCATATTAACAAAAATATGAGATAAGTTAAACTAAATAAAGTTGATAAGCTATAAGCATTATATCTTGAAAATATAAAAAAGAATAAATATTCTATTAACTTAACTAAAAAAAATGAAATAAAAAATAACCCTTAAACAAATAAAATAAATTAAATAAAATAAAATTACAGGTAAATAACATTTCCAAGATAAATATATTAACTTATCATATCGATAACGAGGAAGCGTAGAACGAATTCAAATAAAACAAAATAAAAAAAAAATAACCTTAAAAAAAAAAAAAAAACTTAACAGATCCCCCCCCAAAAAAAAAATAACAGATAAAAATCTTATAAACAATATATTTCTATACTCAGATAAGAAAAACAAAGAAAATATATAAGATCTATACTCGACATTAAACCCAGAAACTAATTCAGATTCACCTTCTCTAAAATCAAAGGGTGAACGATTAGTTTCAGCTAAAATACAAGAAAAAAAAATAAAAAATAAAGGAAAAGATAAAAAAAAAAATCAAATGTAAAACTGAAAGAAGTAAAAATCCACCAAATTAAATCTTTCAACAAAAATTACCAAACAAACAATTACCAAAAAAAAACAAACCTCATAAGAAATTCTCTGGGCCACAGAACGGAGACACCCTAACATTGAATAAACAGAATTTGAACATCAACCAGCAATTATAATGAAATAAACCCCTAAACCCGAACAACATAAAAAAAATAAAATACCGTAAACAAATCTAATTAAATTTAAGTTAAAAGGATACAGACACCAAAAAATTAGTGAAACTACCAAACCAACTATAGGAACAAAATAATAAATTAAATAGTTACCAAAAAAAAGAAAATAAAACTCCCTGGAAAAAAGCTTTAAAGCATCAGAGAAGGGTTGAAATAACCCCACAATTCCCACCTTCTTTGGACCCTTACGAAACTGAATATATCCTAAAATCCTACGCTCAAATAAAGTAAAAAACGCAACACCCAAAAGAATAAAAATAATTAAAAACAAAAATCTAAAAAAAAACATATACTAACTGTAAAAATATACATTATTAAATTCTAAATTTAAAGCACTTAATCTGCCAAACTAGTAATAAATATTACTACTTAAAAATCCTTTCGTACTATCTAAGTAAAATATTAAGAAGATAGAAACCAACCTGGCTCACGCCGGTTTGAACTCAGATCATGTAAAATTTTAAAGGTCGAACAGACCTAAAACTATAAAACCTACCCCATAGCTTTAAATTAATCCAACATCGAGGTCGCAAACACATTTATCGATTAGAACTCTCCAAATGTATAACGCTGTTATCCCTAAGGTATCTTTATCTTATAATCAAAAATTAAGGATCAAAATGGCCAAAAACTAAATGTAAAAATAAAAAAAAGTTTAAAATTTTATCTATCGCCCCAATAAAAAAAGAAAATTTAAAAAAAATAAAAACAACAAAATAATTTATTATAAAAGAAATTTTAAAGATCTATAGGGTCTTATCGTCCCTCTTAAAAATCTTGGTATTTTAACCAAAAATATAAATTCAAAAAATTATAACCAATAAAGTAAATTTCTCGTCAAACCATTCATTCCAGACCTCAATTAAAAGACTAATTATTATGCTACCTTTGCACAGTTAATATACCGCGGCTATTTAAATTTCATTGAGCAGGTCAGACCTTAAATAAAATCAAAAGGACATGTTTTTGATAAACAGGCGAAAATTAAATTTGCCTAGTTCATAAATTAAATTTCAAATTCTACTAATTAAATCATTATTAAAAAAAATAAAAATTAAATAAAAAAATCTGATAAAAATATAAATAAAACTAAAAAAAAAAAATAATCTTTAACGAAATTTAAATAATGACAGATTCTAAGCCTATACAAAAAAAATTTAAAAAAATTATATAAAAATTAAGAGCTTATCCCCAAAATTTTAAGAAATCGAAAAAAAAATAAAAAATAAAAGAATTCACCTATTAAATAAGATTCTCAGATAACCAGATATCAAACTAAACGAATTTCATTTCAAAGCTATTTAAAATTTAATAATATTTATAAAACAATAAATATAAAAATTAAATAAATGTTAAACTTTCGGGAAAAAAAAATTAATCATAAATATTAATTTACCCTGATACAAAAGGTACAAAAAAAAACTAAACTTTTAAAATAATTAATAAAAACCCTTACAGTACAATAAACTAAATAAAAAGAGATTTAATTTTAAAAATAATAAACAATTAAAAAATTTTTTCTAAAAAAAAATAATAATAAAAAAAAAAAAAACCTATCAGATTTAGTTGAATCGAACAACTGCAACTTTATTGTAAAAAAAATATCCACCAAAAATCTGATTCTAGATACACCTTCCGGTACATCTACTTTGTTACGACTTGTCTCAATTTATGAGAATGACGGGCGATATGTACATAATTAAGAGCTAAATTCAAAATATTTAATAAAAAAAATTACTTTTAAATCCAAATTCAAACTTTCAAAAAGAAAATATCCACAAACATAAATTATTGTAACCCATGTAAACCTTTAAACAACTGCACCTTGACCTAACATAAATGAAATAATCAAAAGGAAAATAAACTCTCAATACATTCAACGACAGAGATATACAAGAAATAAAAGGTAAAAAAAAATCGTGGAATATCATTTAATACACAGGTTCCTCTAAAAAGATTTAAAAACCGCCAGATCCATTGAATTTCAAAATAAAAATAATCCCCAGATAAATTATTAGTCTAAAATAACAGGGTATCTAATCCTGGTTTATTAAAAGATTAAACAGATTTAAAAAAAAATAAATTATAAATTTCACCTAAATAAATTAAAAAAAAAAAATTCTGCTCACCGAAAAAAAATAATTTCATCAATGATGTATAACCGCGAATGCTGGCACAACATTTTTCTGATAAAAAATTAATTCCTCAAATTGAATAAACAAATTAAATAAATATTAATCACTGAAAAAAAAAAATAAAAACCATTTAGAATATTTTAATCAAACAAAAATTTACATGCAAAAAATTAATTTAAATATTTTTTAAAGCAAGAATCAAACTTTTTTTTATATTAATATATCAAAATTGGAACTTTTGGTTTCCTCCCTAGCAAAAACTAATATTTATTTTAACAAAACTAAAATTTAAGTCAAGATAGATTTACAAAAAAATCTAAAAAAAATTAAATACAAATTAAGCTGTCCTACCCACTGGAAAACCAAAATGTAAATTAGCATGATAAAATAATGACCCAAAATCGTATTTTAACTTCTTCAACTCCATACCCCCCCCAAGATATAACATTTTTTAATAAACAAAGAATACTACGGATCAATAAACTAACAAACACCGATAAACCATAACTTAAAATTAAATAAAATAAATATCAAAATTGGAACTTTTGGTTTCCTCCCTAGCAAAAACTAATATTTATTTTAACAAAACTAAAATTTAAGTCAAGATAGATTTACAAAAAAATCTAAAAAAAATTAAATACAAATTAAGCTGTCCTACCCACTGGAAAACCAAAATGTAAATTAGCATGATAAAATAATGACCCAAAATCGTATTTTAACTTCTTCAACTCCATACCCCCCCCAAGATATAACATTTTTTAATAAACAAAGAATACTACGGATCAATAAAATAAATGAATGACCCCTAATCATATTTTAACTTTTTTAACTTTATATTCCCCCCTTTATATAAAAAATTTTTTATATATAATTAAATAAATGCATTAATATAAATATAAAAATTTAATTTTATATTAGATAAATAATTTAATAAATTTAAATATATTTTTTAATATAAATTAAATTTAATTGGATACCAATTTATTTAATATTTAATAAAATATATTATTATTTATTAAATAGCGTTAACATTTATTAATATATCATATTTATTATATAAGCTTAATTAAATTAATTTAAGTATATTAATATATATATAAATATTATATAGATATATATATATATAAATATATAATTATAAATATTAAATTTATTATATTTATTAAATTAAATTAAATATATTAATATATATATAAATAATATATAAATATATATATATATAAATATATAATTATAAATATTAAGTTTATTAATGGATAAATGTATATATTAAATTAAATTATTTATTATTAATAATATATTTATATATAATGAACATTTTTTTTTTGGTAGTATTATAATTATTTTGTATTTATATAATAATTAATAAATATTTAATTATAAAATTTAAACTTTCCCACTAAAAATAAATTCAAAAAAAAAAAAATATCTAAAAATCAAAAAAAATACCCTAAATTGGCAATTTTAGACGACTTTTTTGAAAAAATCCATACTTTTTTTCAAATTTTGGATAACCAATTTTTAAAAAAATACACCAAAAACCTAAACAAAATAACCTTGTTACGTTTTATTTTTTTTTACAGAAAAAAGTTT